TAAAATTTAATGAGGGTTTGGTTCATCCCACACGTACACGTCATGGACATCCAGCCTTTCTATGTTCTATCGACTTGTATGTAACTATTGAGAGTCAAGATATTATACATAACGTGACTATTCCACCAAAAAGTTTGCTTTTAGTTCAAAACGATCAATATGTAGAATCAGAACAAGTGATTGCCGAAATCCGTTCGGGAACATATATTTTGAGTTTTAAAGAGAGGGTTCGAAAACATATTTATTCCGACTCAGAGGGCGAAATGCACTGGAGTACTGACGTCTCCCATGCACCTGAATTTATATATAGTAATGTACATCTCTTACCAAAAACAAGCCATCTATGGATATTATCAGGAGGTTCATACAAATCCAGTATAATTCCCTTTTCGATACACAAGGATCAAGATCAAATGAACGTTCATTCTCTTTCTGTCGAACAAAGATATATTTCTAGCCCTTCAGTAAATAATGATCACGTTAAACAAAAATTCTTTAGTTCAGATTTTTCAGGTAAAAAGGAAGGTGGGATTCCTGATTATTTAGAACTTAATCGAGTCATATGTACTAGCTATTGTAATCTCATATCTTCGGCTATTATCCACGGGAATTCTGATTTATTGGCAAAGAGGCGAAGAAATAGATTCATCATCCCATTCCAATCGATTCAAGAACGAGAGAAAGAACTAATGCCCCACTCCAGTATTTCAATTGAAATACCCATAAATGGTATTTTCCGTAGAAATAGTATTTTTGCTTTTTTCGACGATCGCCAATACCGAAGAAAGGGTTCAGGAATTACTAAATATGGGACTATAAGGGTGCATTCGATTGTCAAAAAAGAAGATTTGATTGAGTATCAAGGAGTCAAAGAATTTAAGCCAAAATACCAAATGAAAGTAGATCGCTTTTTTTTCATTCCAGAGGAAGTGTATATTTTCCCCGAATCTTCTTCCCTAATGGTACGGAATAATAGTATCATTGGAGGAGATACACAAATTACTTTAAATACAAGAAGTCGAGTAGGCGGATTGGTCCGAGTGGAGAAAAAAAAAAAAAAAATAGAACTTAAAATCTTTTCTGGAGATATCCATTTTCCGGTAGAGGCAGATAAGATATCCCGACACAGTGGTATCTTGATACCACCAGGAACGGTAAAAACAAAGCTTAAGGATTCCTTAGAAGTGAAAAGTTGGATATATGTACAACTTTTCACACCTACCAAGAAAAAGTATTTTGTTTTTGTTCGCCCAGTAGTCATATTCGAAATAGCGGATGGTATAAATTTAGAAAGACTTCTCCTCCAAGCCCCATTGCAGGAAAAGGATAATCTGAAGCTTCGAGTTGTCAATTATATTCTTTATGGAAATGGTAAACCACGTCAGGGAATTTCTGACACAAGTATTCAACTAGTTCGGACTTGTTTAGTCTTGACTTGGGATCAAGACAAAAAAAATTCTTTTATCGAGGGGGCCCCAGCTTCTGTTGTTGAAGTAAATACAAAGGGTCTGATTCGTGATTTTCTAAGAATCAACTTAATGAAATCCCCTATTTCATATATCAGCAGAAAAAGGAATGATCCATCAGGGTCAGGATTGGTCTCTGATAATGGTTTATATCGTCTCAATATTAATCCATTTTCTTCCGTTTATTCCAAGGCAAGATCACTTAAAAAAAATCAAGGAACTCTTAGTACGTTGTTAAATAGAAATAACGAATGTCAATCGTTGATGATTTTGTCATCGTCTAATTGTTTTCGAATGGATCTATTCAATGGTGTAAACTCTCACAATGTAATAAAAGAAACAATTAAAGGAATTCCACTTAGGAATTGGTTGGGCCCCTTAGGAATAGCCCTTCAATTTGCGAATTTTTATTCATTTTACCATTTCATAACTCATAATCAGATTTCCGTAACTAAATATCTGAAACTTAACAATTTAAAACAGACTTTTCAAGTATTTCAATATTATTTAATGGATGAAAAGGAGAGAATTGTTAATCCCGATCCATGCAGTAAGGGTGTTTTGAATCCATTCAATTTGAAGTGGTATATTCGCCGTCATAATTATTATCATAATTCGTGTGAAGAAAGATTGACAATAATTAGCCCAGGGCAGTTTATTTGTGAAAATATATATATGGCCAAAAACGGACCACACCGAAAATCGGGCCAAGTTATAATTGTTTACGTTGACTATGTAGTAATAAGATCGGCTAATCCTTATTTGGCCACTCCGGGGGCAACTGTTCACGGCCATTATGGAGAAATCCTTTATGAAGGAGATACGTTAGTTACATTTATATATGAAAAATCGAGATCTGGTGATATAACACAGGGTCTTCCAAAAGTGGAACAAGTGTTAGAAGTGCGTTCAATTGATTCAATATCGATAAACTTAGAAAAGAGAGTTGAGAGTTGGAAGGGGTGTATAACAAGAATTCTTGGAATTCCTTGGGGATTCTTGATTGGTGCTGAGTTAACTATAGCGCAAAGTCGTATCTCTTTGGTTAATAAGATCCAAAAGGTTTATCGATCCCAGGGGGTGCAGATCCATAATAGGCATATCGAAATTATTGTACGTCAAATAACATCAAAAGTCTTGGTTTCAGACGATGGAATGTCTAATGTTTTTTTACCCGGAGAACTTATTGGATTATTGCGAGCGGAACGAACAGGACGCGCTTTGGAGGAAGCGATCTGTTACCGAGCCATATTATTGGGAATAACAAGAGCATCTTTGAATACTCAAAGTTTCATATCCGAGGCGAGTTTTCAAGAAACTGCTCGCGTTTTAGCAAAAGCCGCTCTCCGCGGTCGTATTGATTGGTTGAAAGGCCTGAAAGAAAACGTTGTTCTAGGTGGTAGGATACCCGTCGGTACCGGATTCAAAAGATTAGTGCACCGCGCAAAGCAATATAAGAGTATTGCTTTGAAAATCAAAAAGAAGAATTTATTCGAGGGGGAAAGGAGAGATATCTTGTTCCACCACCGAGAATTATTTGATTCGTGCATTTCAAAAATTTATATGATCCAGCAGAACAATCATTTATAGGATTTAATGATTCCTAAGAGGGGATTTATCCTTTTAACTATCGATTGTCTTGTGATTTGTTAGATGGGATTTGTGTTAATAATAATAAAGAAATAAAGATAATACGTAATAGACAGACATTAATCGCTTCGTTCGTATATCAATGTCCAATTTCCGGGAAAAGGAAAAGTTCCGTCGGAACAATTATTTATTTCAGGGTACCCCGTTCTTTTTTTTAAAAAAAAAACGAGAGGGAGAAAGTGTGGGGAGAAATGAGAAGAAGATATTGGAACATTAATTTGGAGGAGATGCTGGAAGCAGGAGTTCATTTTGGTCATGGGACTAGAAAATGGGATCCAAGAATGGCACCTTATATTTCTGCAAAGCGTAAAGGTATTCATATTACAAATCTTACTCGAACTGCTCGTTTTTTATCAGAAGCTTGTGATTTAGTTTTTGATGCAGCAAGTAGCCGAAAACAATTCTTAATTGTTGGTACCAAAAAGAAAGCAGCTGATTCAGTAGCGCGAGCTGCAATAAAGGCTCGGTGTCATTATGTTAATAAAAAATGGCTCGGTGGTATTTTAACGAATTGGTCCACTACAGAAACGAGACTTCAAAAGTTCAGGGACTTGAGAATGGAACAAAAAACAGGAAGACTAAACCACCTTCCGAAGGGGGATGCGGCTCGATTGAAGAGACAGTTATCTGACTTGAAAACATATCTGGGGGGGATTAAATATATGACGGGGTTACCCGATATTGTAATAATTCTTGATCAGCAAGAAGAATATACGGCTCTTCGAGAATGTCTCACTTTGGGAATTCCAACGATTTGTTTAATTGATACAAACAGTGACCCGGATCTGGCAGATATTTCGATTCCAGCGAATGATGACGCTATTGCTTCAATCCGATTAATTCTTAACAAATTAATGTTTGCAATTTGTGAGGGTCGTTCTAGTTATATACGAAATCCCTGATTAATTATAAGATAAATAAATATAATAATAAGATAAATAAATAATTTTGCGAACTATATGAATTTATGGAATTGGTTCTTATTTCTGAATCGTACAAAAACAAAAGAGATAAAAAGAACTGGGGATATTCTGTGATTAGTTGTTATTCAAAATAGAAAATAAAAATGGACAACGTTAAAAAAAAAAGATAGTTGAATCAAAATAATTCCTTTTTTTTCATTCAGAGGGCAATATGAATGTTCTATCATGTTCCATCAATACATTAAAGGGGCTATATGATGTATCCGGTGTGGAAGTAGGCCAGCATTTCTATTGGAAAATAGGGGGGTTTCAAGTCCATGCTCAAGTACTTATTACGTCTTGGGTTGTAATTGCTATTTTATTAGGGTCATCTATTGTAGCTGTTCGGAATCCACAAACCATTCCGACTAATGGCCAGAATTTCTTCGAATATGTCCTTGAATTCATTCGAGACGTGAGCAAAACTCAGATTGGAGAGGAATATGGTCCATGGGTTCCTTTTATTGGAACTCTCTTTCTATTTATTTTTGTTTCTAATTGGTCTGGGGCCCTTTTACCTTGGAAAATCATAGAGTTACCTCATGGAGAGTTAGCTGCACCTACGAATGATATAAACACTACTGTGGCTTTAGCTTTACTTACGTCAGTAGCCTATTTTTATGCCGGCCTTAGCAAAAAAGGATTAGGTTATTTTGGTAAATACATTCAACCAACTCCGATCCTTTTACCCATTAACGTTTTAGAAGATTTCACAAAACCCTTATCACTTAGCTTTCGACTTTTCGGAAATATACTAGCGGATGAATTAGTAGTTGTTGTTCTTGTTTCTTTAGTGCCTTTAGTGGTTCCTATACCTGTAATGTTTCTTGGATTATTTACAAGCGGTATTCAAGCTCTTATTTTTGCAACTTTAGCTGCGGCTTATATAGGTGAATCCATGGAGGGGCATCATTGACTAATTTTCGAAATAGTTTTTAGAGAATCGCCTTGGTGAACATAAATATAAACATACCTAGACAAAGGGGTCTATACGATCTCGAGGACTAGTAAAAAAGATTACGATATTCGAGAATTGTAAAAAAAAAAGGAAAGAGATCTAAAAGATCTTTTTCCTAAACTTCATTTTACCAATTTAGCCCCCCTTCCAATTCAATGAATATTCTCTTTAGAGTGATAGTGTCTTGATTGTTTTATTCATTCAATTCCAATTTTAGGAGTCATAATCCGAATAAGAATTCTTTAATTTGATTTGTTTACAATATGCGATTAGACTTTCCTAGAGCCATTCTCATTTCAGTCGGGTTTTTTATTCAATTCACCGATTGACCAAAACAAAATATTGAATATTAATAAATAATCAATTACATCAACTTAGATCACTTATATTTTTATACAATGATTCAGCCTAAGGAATTTGTCCGTTTAGTGTCCATTTAAATTGATTCTATCCATCTGAGATAATGATAAATAAAAGGAAGAGAAAAGTTTACAGATTACAAAAAAAAAATGGGTTGTTTAGCAGAGCGGGATCAAACTAGGTGTAGGGAAATATATAATGGCTATAAGCCAACCTTCCTGTGTAGATGTTTTGAAAAATGATTTTATAATCCGATTGAATCTAAGATACGAAACGAATAGTCGGTTTACGTTATGGACGAAAGACATGTATATGGAATATTAGGCATTAACTAGTTATATATTAGTATTAGTTAAAAGATATATCTAATCGGCCATATTACTGGGAGTTTAGATCGAGATTCCAATAAAAAAAAGTCCTTCTTTTCGGTTGTAAAACTGTAATTGTGAATTGAATATTGAATAAAGAAATTAAATCCCGAAAAGGAGCGAAGAGTTTGAATTCAAAGAATGGCTCGGAATAAAGAAAGAAATGAAAAAACAAAAGGCTGTATGAATTCACAAAAACGCAATGGGCAGAAACTAAAAATAAAAAAGAAATATCAGATATCGAAGTAATTCTAATGATTGAATAATATTATTTATTACTTCAATTTGAAATTTTGAGTTGTTTCGACTGTATGAAAATCTTATCGCTGAAATAATTAAGTCATAGTTTATTGGTTGATTGTATCATTAACCATTTCTTTATTTTGTTGCGAGGAATTTATTATGAATCCATTGATTTCTGCCGCTTCCGTTATTGCTGCTGGGTTGGCCGTTGGGCTTGCTTCTATTGGACCTGGGGTTGGTCAAGGTACTGCTGCAGGCCAGGCTGTAGAAGGTATTGCGAGACAGCCCGAGGCGGAGGGAAAAATACGAGGTACTTTATTACTTAGTCTGGCTTTTATGGAAGCTTTAACAATTTATGGATTGGTTGTTGCATTAGCACTTTTATTTGCGAATCCTTTTGTTTAATCCTAAAACTACGTATTTTTTTATTTTATTGACTTGTGCTTGATGCTTGCTTTTTCAAATTCTATCAAGATTTAACTCTTTATTTATTTTTCTTTATTTATTTTTAGTGAGACAATTATGGTATGGGAAGGACTGATTTGAGAATGAGGAAGTAGTATACGAACCAACTCGCTTTCTTCCTTCCCCCTTCTTAGTCCAATCAAAACCTTTTTTAGGAAGTGTTGCAGGACAAATAAAAATTCGCAATTAACACGAGACCTAGTACCAAATTCTAATAAATATTGTTCTTATTAGAAATTCTAAATTTATTAGAAATTCTAAATTTCTAATTACCGAAAAAAGGTAAGTAAATGAATAGAATACAGATAAATGCATAAAAGAACAATAATATAGAAAATATCAATATAAATATGTATATAGAAAAATAGAAATATATAGAATAAAAAAGATAATTTAATTAATCTGTCTAGATCTATAAAATAAGAGGAGATCCATATGAAAACTATAACCGACTCTTTCGTTTCTTTTGGTCACTGGCCATCCGCCGGGAGCTTCGGGTTTAATACCGATATTTTAGCAACAAATCTAATAAATCTAAGTGTAGTTCTTGGTGTATTGATTTTTTTTGGAAAGGGAGTGTGTGCGAGTTGTTTATTTCAAGAATACGCTGGATTGAACCAGATGACCTCTTTTTTTTTTCGGTTTAACTAGGAAAGAAAAGGTGCATGGTCCTGCGAATTACTTCTGAATAAATTAATAAATGAATAAATTAATAAGAAAATCGTTAAGAACCATAGCATTTCGCGGTTCATTGGTAAATAGACTTTGATTCTCTATCAACCAATAACGTGGGGCCATTAATTTAATATGGTTAAAGCTAAACTGTTTGAAGTCCGGATGCAGCAAAGTACTCTTTCTACTACTATGTTAATAGATAAATGGGTATGTTAATAGATAAATGGGTTCAAAATGAAAAATGAATAGTTGGAAATTGTTTTCGATAGAGAACACTCATGTCGAAAAAAAATGATTTGAACCCTCCCCTTTTTTTTCGAAAAACGGGGATCTCCCCCATTCTTATCCAATGC